AAAGCACTAAGTACAAGCAAGATACACAGTTGCCCCTTGGAAGTCTCAAGGGAATGTGACTAATGGAATATGTAGGAATATAGTAAGACCTATTGTTGCCTTTCATAAACAAAAAGCAGAAAAAAAAATATACCATCAAGATATATAACTATCTATCACACACCCCTAATTTCCCATCTAAGCCTTACTGTCTCTACTTCTGTGAAATGTGAAACAATTGGAAGACACCCTATTACATTCTTGGCGGGGTTACCCCAACGAAAGCACTTTTTTCCACTTTTATTCTATAAAAGCCAATCACCCATACAATATTAATTGAAAACCTGAGCACTCAGAGACTCTCATGAGTTTGTATGGATACAAAGTATCTTCAGTTCTTTCCACAACTCCTAATTGGATTCCCCACCAACCTACCCAATCTACTTCAAGACTCAGTCAGTAAACACGAGTAGGGTAAGGTAATTAGGAAGTATTTATAGTCCTTCCTATAACCCCTTCTTGGATCCTAGGAGCAAGGATTTACAGTCTCTTAGGAACCTTCCTTTGGATACACGGATTTACGGTCCCTGACTTTCGTAGTTCTGAATCTCACAATTGAATCTTACTATGGATTTGATTCGATTGATAAATCAAATCAATGGCCTGAACGCATCAGGAATCCGTAATTAAGTGAGTATTTCTTTATTTATATTGGTAATTCATATTGGTATGGTACAGGTTTGGGTCACACCCCGATTTTTGAAGAAATAATTGAAAGTCAACCCCCCGATTCTTAAAATTGGGTATCGACAGTCCCCGCCCCTTACCTCTGCTTCTGCCAGGCAAGAATTTTTTGAGTTCTATTAGTTTAGTAGGGTAAGAAATTCCGAGTCTTTTGTTAATCAGGCGACACCCGGATTTGAACTGGGGAGAAAGGATTTGCAGTCCCCCGCCTTACCACTCGGCCATGCCGCCAAAACGATACAAAATAGATATAGATGGAAATATTCTGGGGAATTGCTGAACCATTTCTTTTTTTTGATTGGATCCTGTTGTTCTCTTAGATTGATTGTATTTCAAAACACACAACACCTAAATAAAAGCTTTCCCCTTTTTTTCTATTGAAAGAGAAAAATGGATTTCCAGAATCCAAAATTCAGAGCAAATTGGAAGCATTAATGACTGTGAATTCATGAATGGTTCTTGGATTTTGATCTCCAATTTGGTTTCCTTAATGACATAAGGAGATCAAATTGATATACGACTAATCAGTCTCAATTCCTTTCCATAATTAATCCTTTTCAATTTCAATTATAACAACAATTATGTGTATATGTAAACCCCAGAACAGAAATTCTTACACGGATACCTAGTCAGGTATCTTATATTCCTATTAGGAAATCGTCGTGCTTGCATTTTTCATTGAATATATTGAATATAAAATTGAAATTTGGATATAGCACGACCTATGTTGCCTCAAGGGAACTTTGATAAAAGATGGGATATACGGATAGCTAGATAGTTATATCTGCATGTACTTAATAAATATGACTTCTCTTACGCACTTCAATCGTATTCTACTAATTAACAAATGGGTAGAAATATCTTTTCTCTCTGCGAATCATTTTTTGAACAACGGAATCGATGAAATAAATTAAGTGCTAAAATCAAAGTCAACTCTAGACGGTTCCTGATTATTCTGTCTTTATCTCAATCATAGAGAACAGATTCAATTCCGAATCCATTTATGGTACCCAATCTGATCGTAATATCATAAGGTAGAAATTGGATCTATTTTGATATTCTATACAAGACTCCATAAGTCTAAGTGGCAGAATTTTGTTTCCAGGAATGTTTTATCAATTCATTTCCATTTGTATCTGTCGCAAATTCGAATTTGAGTCACATTTTTTTTTATTCCTCCGTTCATACGTATTTAGTACATATATATATGTATATGGGGTTGGGTAAAATTTCATGTTGTTCAAATGAGCAAAATATACATTCCATCGTTGCTAGATCAATCTATATGGTTCAACGAAGAGTGAGCCAATAGTTGGATTTTTTCGATAAACGGAAAACTTAAGATGTTCCGGGATGGAAATGAGGGAATGTATACAATACCAGGGTTTAGTCAGATACAATTTGACGGATTTTGTAGGTTCATTGATCAAGGCTTGATGGAAGAACTTCATAAGTTTCCAAAAATTGAAGATACAGATCAAGAAATTGAATTTCAATTATTTGTGGCAACATATCAATTGTCAGAGCCCTTGATAAAAGAAAGAGATGCTGTGTATGAATCACTCACATACTCTTCTGAATTATATGTATCCGCGGGATTAATTTGGAAAACCGGTAGAGATATGCAAGAACAAACCGTATTTATTGGAAATATTCCTCTAATGAATTCCTTGGGAACCTCTCTAGTAAGTGGAATATACAGAATTGTAATCAATCAAATATTGCAAAGCCCCGGTATTTATTACCGTTCAGAATTGGACCATAGCGGAATTTCTGT